GTATCGAGTAATCTCTTCCTTTATCCAAGAAAAAAGGGTATTTATAGTTTGCATGGTCCAATCATTGGTATCGAAAATTTATACAATAAAATTAGGTAGGTTCTTAGTCTAGTATAGTTCCCTATCTATGATTCTGCTATGTACTAAAAGAATTTTATTGTAATGGAATAGAATATAGGAGGAATCGAATCCCTTATATGAGTAAAAAGAATAAGTACAGTTTTAAATGTTTTGCTTATGTACAAAGTAACAACCAACCATTCTAATTGGATCAGTGAATCATTTTTCAGTCATTCATTGAATGATAAATCACTACAAGTGAGGGAGATACACGATTTAAATAACGGAAAATCAAATATTTTAAAATTGTATCTAGAATGACCGGAAAGGTAGAAACAAGACCGGATATAATTTGATCATTATGAGCAAATCCAAAATCTTTGTAGACAGATCCAATCATTAGTTCCCAACCGTGGGGCGAATGGAATCCTATACATAAATCAGTTACTAAAAGAATGGAAAAGGCTTTGATTGTGTCGCTTAAGTTATATAGAAATTCTTGAACCCAATAGTTAAGAATAACAAGTTCTTCATTACCTAGCATAGAATAACCACTTAGAATAACGAAACAGATCATATTTGTCGAGAAGTGCAAAATCGTATGGATACAATCTTCATTGTGCATCTTGATCAATTGGATCGTTTCGTTGTAGATTCCGATACGAAGCTTTTGTAGATGTGTTCCCGGGTATTCCTTTATCATTTCGTCCAAGAGTAAGAGTTCCTCTAATTCTATGAATTTTTTTAGAATACTCTTTTCTTGAATATCATTCAAAAAAATTTCGGATTGCCTAGTATCCCACCAATTAGTAACCCAAGATTCCAGACTTTTAGTAAATGAGAGAGAGATCCACCAGGGCAAAAATACTATAGATGCAAGATATAGAAGGGGAATGAATGCTTTCTTTTTTGCCATTTTTTCGTCTTTGAATTTTTAATGAACTCACCCCATTCGTTGACGCTATATAATACTAACTAATATTCCTATCAAGGATCAGTTCTATTACAAGTTATCGAGCCCACGAATCTATTCCCCGCTTTTTTTGTGTATGATTCAGCGGTTAGTACTTGAATTTATAAATAATACAGAAATGGAATAAAAAAGAATCCACTTCGAATAAAGAGATTGTTTCCAAATCTATCACTTGCTAAAATTCGAAGAGAGCGACCCCTTTCAATAAAGAAATGCATGAAAGAGCCCCTTCAAGTAACAAATATTATTCAGATTTTGAAACGAAAGAACTCTCTTTCTATCAAAATATCCAATTTTTTGAAAAAAAAAAAACGACGCATAGTCCGGGAATAATTGAGAGAATTTTCTGAAGAATATTGTGATTCTGATAAAAAAAATGACTACCAAAACAAGACAAAAAAGCTATCGTTATAAGCATCCCAATCGTTTGGTAATTAAGAAGTACAAAAAAAAAGGGATAAAAAGAAAAATTGATTGACAAAACAAAAAAAAAGAGAATCTACAAGATATAATCTCTCTATTGAAAATAAAAAAAAGCATTCATTCTTTTCATTTAAGTTTCAATTCATTTTTTAAAATACTTCAATTGGTACACGCAAGAAATAAGCCAATTCAGCAGCTTTTTGCTCAAGTTCTCGTGGAGTCAAATTCTCATCAGTACGAGTCAAAGGAATAGCGCCATGGCCTCTGATTTCCATATAAAGGACACGACGAGCATAAATACCCTCTTTCACTTCTATTCTGATGGACTGGACGTCTTTCATAAAGAATTGGAGGAAGATGCGACGATTTTTTCCAGGAAATCCCCAACGAAAAATACACACTATTCCTTCTTTTCTATCGAACCGATCATAACCACTACCTACATTCCACGAAATTGTGCACCACAAATAAGAGCTAATAAAGAGACCCGCAATTCCGTAGAAAGACATCACGATCCCCTGTGGAAAAAAAATGATTTGCGTAGGCGGAAATAAAGATATCGAATTTCTACCAAGATAACTGGAAATTCCAACTAATAAAAACCCTAATGAACCTAAAAAAAGGATAAAGGCCCAGCAGAAATTACTTGTTTTTCGAGACCCTGCTATAAGTTCTATCCATATATGTTCTGATCGCCAATTCATACTAGATCTAGTTGCATTTTATTGAAATTGAGAGAATAACCCAAATTAATTTGACTTTTTGTGTGTTTCCGAAATAACTCCCATCAACTAGCACTATTCTGATGTGAACTTTTATTTTAGGAGTAATTCATCGAATTGGTTAGATATAAAATAATAATATCCATTTCGTATGATTTCCTATAGATATCCACATACATATAGATATATTCACTTTACATTTAAGGCATTCGCCCCGATCCCGATTTGATTTCGTTGCAAATAGCTATAATTTATTTACTCATATATCATGTTTACACACGAATAACAATAATAGTTTCTTTATGTTCGGGGGAAACCACATCACATATTTTATTCTAAGAAATAGATATCTGTGTTATGGTCTAAGTCTAAATCTTGAAAAAAAAAAAAACAAAATAGATGAGATTTAGCCCCATCATATCGATATCTAAAAAATCTTGTTTTTTTGAATATGAAGAGATAAAGAAGCCATCGCAATTGCCGGCAATATTAGGCCCACGAAAGGCACAAAAAAAGAGGGTAAATTTGTCATAAAATGGATACCTGGATTTACTATTTTTACCTGTTATTGTTATATTGTTATTTATATTGTTATAAAGGTATCTTATAATCATTATTTATAATTCATATAGAATTATACTAAGCATATCTAAGTGAGTATATGTGATATAATAAAAAATATATAAATATAATAAAATAAGTGCAAGGAATGTCGAACTAAATAAATATAATTTTTCATCTTTCTACATGAAATATATATATATATGATAATCGCCTTTTTTATTATCTTGTTTTTGTCTTATAATTTGAATTTCATAAAATGGAATAAAATAAAGAAAGAGTTTCTTACAACTTCCTGAAAAATTTGTTACAATCTGATCCGGGAATAGGGAGTCTTAGTAAAACTGGGGGTTCTAAAAAAATATCGAAAGATGCAAGATTCTGTACTTTTCACTTTTAAATTTTCTATATTTGAATTATATACACATAAGAAGAGAACGTGAAATTCGCTTTATTCTCCTTGCCTAATTTTAATTTAGCGGAAGAAGGAATGCATTCTTTTTTTTTTTGATAGAGGTTTTTACTGATTAGTAATCGGGAATGTCGGTAAAAAAAAATGATCCGCATAATTATTTTTACAATTAAATCTTATGTTATCAAATGCTACCAAGCCAAAATCCATTCTACGGATTTTGGCTTTGATTTCTATAAACTAAATAACTACTCGTTTTATAAAAAAAAAATAATAATTTATATTTTGATTAATTAATATATTTTTTTTATTAAGGATCCACTTGATTGAATTTTGATTCAGAGAAAAGAAAGCGTGGAGCTGAAATAACTCACTCAGAACGTCTTTTAAAAGATTACGTGGTACGATTAGGTCGAATTGGCCCTTATGGAATAAATATTCAGCCGTTTGTGAGCCCTCAGGTACTGTCGTATTCAATGTTTGTTCAATTACTCTTTTACCCGCAAATGCAATGTAGGCATTGGGTTCGGCAATAATGATATCGCCCAACATACCAAAACTGGCTGTCACCCCACCAGTAGTAGGAGATGTAAGGATTGATACATAGAATAACTTTTTCTTTGATTGATAATCATATAAAGCGGAAGCTATTTTAGCCATTTGCATCAAGCTCAAACTTCCTTCTTGCATGCGTGCTCCTCCGGAAGCACACACTAGAATAAGAGGCAAAAACCGATTGGTAGCATATTCGATCAAACGAGTGATCTTCTCGCCAACTACGGAGCCCATACTACCCCCCATAAACTGAAAATCCATAACCCCAATTGCTATGGGAATACCGTTTAGTTGACCTGTGCCTGTTTGAACAGCCTCAGTTAATCCTGTTTTTCTTTGATAAGAATCAATACGATCTTTGTAAGATTCCTCTTCCAACGGAAATTCAATGGTATCCACAGAGACCATATCTTCATCCATAGGAACCCAAGTACCTGGATCAATCAAAAGTTCTATTCTATCTGAACTACTCATTTTCAAATGATGTCCACAGTGTTCGCAAATATTAATTTTTGATTTCAAAAATTTCTTATAATTTAATCCATAACAATTTTCGCATTGAACCCATAAATGCCTATATTTTTGAGTAAAATCTAGATCATTAGAATTTTCCGTTTCTGTTATAGTTAACTCACTACCAGCCGGACTCGTTTTTATACTTGAACTCTGGGTTTCACTACTATTTCTGCTTTCATCAAAAATGTAACTAGAAATGTAATTGTCATTGTAATTGACAATACCACTTAAAATGTAACTATCAATACAAATTTGAGAACGAAAATAGCTGTCAATACAGCTAGTAATGTGTTTATTCCAACTATATTTAGTATCATATATGTAAGGATCATAGTGGGGATCATCACTATTAGATACACTATTTAGATAACAGGAATTCCGAGAATTAGAAAAAGAGCTTTCTAGTTCACTTAGAAAAGAATGAGCATTGTCAATCTCAAAAATTTGATTTTCAATATCAAAACATATGAAATAACTGTCCCTATTATTATCCCTAACTAAAAAAGTATCATCAGGTACGAAATTATGAATGTCTCTAACGCCGACTAAATGATCAACATTACTGTAACTAGAATTGTCACTATCGCTCCCACTAAGAGTGTTTTTATCTATATCATTTCTAATCGGGTCTTCACTTACACTGGTATTTTCAATAGAACCAAGGCTGCCCATTGATTTACTTAGCCCATACCCGTATTCTAACTCCTTTTTTTTGGACAACATCGAGTTGAACCACCCTTTTTCCATAAAGCCTTGTTGCACATATTTACATGAAAAA